CCCTGCTAACGGTCCGCTGTAGCAGAGTAAGCTGAAAAGCCCTATATATTCTATTAGTAAAGCCTAAACGTCCTTATTGAAAGCGCTAACGAGCAAGAAAACGGATGCGCTAACACGCAATGGCTTTCGCGCAGCTCAATCCCTTGCTTTGTTCTATAGTAAGGGGCCTTTTCTTGCGGTGCGCAGGAACGCCCAACCTATACAAGGGGGTTCCGCCTTCATTTGGTCGTGCTGCTATGATGTAACGTGCAGTCGTCCCGAGGCAGCAGGATTATGGTAAAGGGCCCCCTCTTTTCTCTCCCTTAAAGTCCTTTATAGATTTAGAGTCGGGAATAGAGCTGTGGCTTATTCGGCGCTATATCACAATTCATTAATTCTCGGGCATAGCTGTTCACGAAACGTGGCATGGGACATCTGTCGGCGGCGGGAGTCTTACATCTGAGCGAGGGGTCAGACCAATCCCATTCATCCTGGTCCGATCCGAACGGATCTTGTTGAATGAATTGATCCATTGTTGTATGCCCTACTTCTTATTAGTTTCTTTTTTCCTACTCGGACCCGCCGTACTTCCTTTGACTACTCCTGAGATATAGTGGAAACTTTTTGTTATGGTGGAGAGTGGGGAGTGAAAACACCAATGCCGCAGAGAACGACCGCATGAATCGGAATCCACTTATATTAAGACAGACGACCGAGAAAAAAGGCTTCACGTTCTCCAAGTGGTTGATCTTAGCGTGCTAGCCGCTGCTTCATTTCGTATAGTGATAACGCTTTCTCTTTCTTAACGCTCCGCCCCCCTTGTATAGTAAGGGGAACTCTGGTTGCGCGGCTTTCTCTTATATGGGTCTATTTTCTCTGACTTGACTCAGCTTGACCTACTTAACTCAGTGGTTAGAGTATTGCTTTCATACGGCGGGAGTCATTGGTTCAAATCCAATAGTAGGTAAAACCGGCCGAAACCCCCTGCTTTTGCCAGCATGACAGCAAGCACGGACTGGCAGCAAGGAGTCAACTGAATGACCAAAGCATCGGTTGCTTCCACTTGTGGCCTTCTTCGACCGCCTTGCTTAGCGCAAGCACCAAGCAAGTAACCCCCCCCTCTCTTCTTCTCTTCATGTATGTGGGCTGCCTGCCCGTCCCGAATAGACGAACAGGAACAAGCTGAAGAAAGGCGCGAGAGAGAGAGTGGAGTGATCTCAAAGAGTTTTCTATTTTCATATTTTAAACTTTACTTATACTTATTTATATTTTATATTATATATAATAGTTTTTCGAATCAAACTATATGTCTTTCTCATTTGCTGCCACTCAACAACAGCAGGTCTCAGCTCTACACATTCCTAGAAATTTTGTCTTTCTTTCAGTTAAAGATTGTTATCATCTGGTATGAGAGCCCAGCTTGTGCGGATATGGTAGCGATACAATCTTCTGGATCTATAGTTGCTGATATGATTACTGCATTAACGCATACGATTGTCAAGCATCGCAAAATGGAACCTCTAAACGTAGATGTTTGGAAGATGAGAATGCAGTTGCTTCTCAAAGAACAGGATCTTTTTTTTTCATTCTTGAGAAAAGAGAAGCCCGCAGATCTGGCGCTAATGGCTTCTTCAATCAAGTTGATGTTGTTGTAGCCAAACAACAAAAGAAAGCATATGAACAGCATCCATAGTTGTAGACAGTAAAAAAAGTTATTCTTCGAAGCTGTGCTAATGGTGGTCAAGGATAAGGTACTAGTTTCAGTGGGAGACATTGAGTCTGCATGAGAAATCCGGGAGACTCCACAGAGAATGTATGAGTCAGTGACAATGGTAAACATGAAGTTTCTTCGGCAACGGTTTTTTCCAAGCAAGATGCAAGAGGGGACGAGCGTGTCTCAGCACTTAGACAAGATGGAGAAGATTAAAAAAGAATTTGTAGCAGTGAGAGTAAAAATGACTGATCGTGATCAGTGACCGGGAAGTCTGCTGAAGTCGTTTGAGTCTTTGACAACCACTCTCTCCCGTGAAACTCCTCCTTTAACTATGATTGATCTGACCATTTTCTTTAGGCAGAAGCTGAAAAGAAATTTGAACAGCAGTCTGAAAAGACTAATGCTGCGCAAAAGAATATGTTTCAAAAGAAGAAAAAGCACAAAGTGAGCGCGGAAGGACCTGAAAAACATAGAGTGGTCCTGCAAGAAGAAAGGTCACTTGAGTTTTGAGTTCCCATAAAAGAAGGGCAAAGGGAAAAAGCCATGATGATCAGGAAAAGGTAGTGTTGGTCACTACTATGGCCCTGTTTGCCAACATTTCAGATAGTTGGTGGATCGGGTCCTCACATCATATTTTCTTCCGAAAGGTAGTTTACTTGCTTACTTGTTAGAGTAAGGGGCTGCTTCTTAGCGCTCCAGGAAATTAGATTCCGACCAAGAACAAAAGCCCGAGGTAGAGCGTCGGTCGTCAGGGCAGCCTGCCTTTATTTATTTATTTTTTCGGATAACGCGGCACCTGGAGATATAGGCGTAGCGCAGGGCAGGATGGACGAGATAAGAATTAAAAAGTATACCTTGTTTGGGTTAGGGGGAGTCCAGAGGTGGAGCGAGATACCTCCATGCCGAGAAAGTAATGCGGCGGATGAAAGAGACAAATTGGTTGCCAAGCTACCTTGATGAAATCAAATAAAAGAGAAGAATCATTCCCGGTGAGAATGTTGTCGTCAACGTGTATAAAAGAAGGATGAGGCAACGACCGTGACGTCGGCGAACAAACATGGAAGAATCCGCACGGCTACAGTGGTAAAAAATGAAGCAGTGAGAAACGAGCTAAATTTATGAAACCAGGCCCCTTCTTAGCTCTTGGTGCCTGCTTTAGCTTGTCGGGGGCCGTAACGTAAATCGCTTTCTTGAGCTTGCATACCATACCAAGCCTAGGAGAAGAGAAGCCTGGAGTTGGAGGAGGCTGAATAGAAACTTATTCTTCGACTCAATATTCTTGAAGGTAGTTTACTTGCTTAGTGTGAAGCGCTAAGGATACATCGAGTCTCTTGGATTTCACGGCATAGCATCTATACCTGGACTGAGCATATCCAAGAAAGACACAAGGGGTTGACTTACTCTAACAAGTAAGCAAGTAAACTACCTTGGGGACAATTTTTCTCTTAACTGCGCAGGCAAAACACGTGCATCCAAACACTCGCGCCTATAGGATGGTGCTGCCCCAGTAAGAAGTTCGTGAGGTGCCGCTGCATCTTATTCCCCCCCCCCAAAAAAAAAAGGGGGGGGGAATAAGATGCCCCGTCCCTTCTTTATGCACATTCATATACATAGCCAGACACAAAGGTGTACAATCCGGTCAAAATCTGTGGTCCTTTAAGTGCATTCACTGCAGGTTCTCTTACTTGCTCTAGTGGCTGGCAAACGCCAACCGAGAGGGGAGAACGAATGGCTCAGGAATCGACTGGTTCCGAGCGGACTCGCGGAGCTGCTGCTTGGATTATCGTAGAATAAGAGGAGCCGTCTTAGGAAATGACTTAACTTAAAAGACAGACGCCGCCGCTGCGAGGCGAGGGAGTCGCTTGTCTGGTCTTGCGGTGCACTCACTCCCGTTACGAGAATGAAATCACGCCCCACCCAGCTCGAGACCAAGACTCCTTACAACTCGCACCAATAGCAGCACTGAGCGGCCGGAGATTGATTGAAAGGGCAGCCCAGCCCCTTCCCTTTCATTTTATTATTGTGATCAAGAGCACACACTGGACCTGACCCACTAATCATCATCTCATCTGGCGCGAAGCAAAAAAGGGAGGGCCCTTCCTTCCCAGCCCAACCCCCCCCCCTAGCCGCCTACCTACTCATGCTCGTAGCTCGATCGGAAGTCAAGAGTGTGGTCCGGCGGAAAAACAGAAGTCGTCCGTATCAAGTGATACGTGAATTGCTCAGTAGTGCTTCGCCACTACCGTAGCTGGCGGAAATAGCTTAATGGTAGAGCATAGCCTTGCCAAGGCTGAGGTTGAGGGTTCAAGTCCCTCCTTCCGCTCCTGGCTTCGTCATTTAGTGGTAACGAGTGGAGTGCATAAGCCCCTTTAGAGATAGGGGCGAGCAGCAAGCAGCCCCTTGTATAGGGTTCCAAACCTATCTTACTAATAATAAGAAAGGGGCAAGCCAAAACCTACTCCTAACAAGTTGCTGGCTTTTCAGCCGTTGCGCGCTAGCGTTTTACCTTACTAGTAAAGGGGCTGCAGGTTGTAGCGCGCAGTGTGCTAGTGAATAGGAAAAGCGGATTGAGATTACTAATGACGGATGGAGACACCGAAGGTGATAGAACATGTTCGGTGCCTCGCTCTTGTCTCCTTCGCCGGAGACTGCAAATGATGGGAATCCTATCGATAAAGAAGAGGCATAGGCATCGCCTCTCGATCCAATCCGCCTTCCCCGGCCTCCCCAACACACTCTTGATACGAAAAAAACCTCCCGCCATAGAGAAGAAAGAGATCTAAAGTCCGGTCCCCTCGATCACCCTTCCCTTGAACCGGAACTGGTCGAGAGAGATGAACCCGCACCACGTTTTATAACCTTCGAACCGAAACCCCCAACTAGAGATGGAATTCCAGAACCTAAACAACTCCGTTGAGAGCTCCGTGACCGGTTCAAGGGAAGGTCCACCAATGATTGATAGGCCCCCCCCTATACGTCTCTTGATCTCTCATTCCACTAATTCGTTGTTACTGATTCATTCAAGGCATAGACTCCCCACTTCTTTGTCTTATTAGCGCAGGTGCTCGTCAACGATGAAAGCCGCTGAGCTTAAGACTCGAGTTGAGAAAGAGGGCTAGGCCGGGGGGGCTTTCCGGGACTGGGGAAGACGGGTGGATTATAGAGCTAGGGGCGGATCGAAGGTTTGCCCGTTGGGATTGGGCATGGACGAGCCTCGACTGGGCCAGCGTTGATGAAAAAATGAAAAAAAAACTTCTCCCATCGCATCATTAACCGGTGTAGGATTAAAGATCAGGTCCAGGATTCG